CGCCTGTTTATCAAAAACATTTCTTTTAGTTTACATTAAAAGTAGGGTCTGCCCACTGTAGACATAAAGGGCCGCGGTATACTGACCGTGCTAAGGTAGCATAATCATTAGCTTCTTAATTAGAAGATTGTATGAATGATTGAACTTTAAATTGTTTTATTTTAAATAAATTTGTAATTTAGAATTTAAGTAAAAATACTTAAAAGCTCCTGTTAGACGATAAGACCCTATAGATCTTGATTAAAAGGCTCTAGGGGGTTGAGTAGTGGTAGACCTTCGAGGGCTGTTTTAATTTAATTGGGGCAATTGAAGAATATAGAAAACTTCTTTAAAATAAAAGTTTAAATTTGTTTAATCCCTTTTGGGAGATTAAAAAGTTACCTTAGGGATAACAGCGTAATTAGTTTTTAGAGCCCGTATCGAGAAACTAGTTTGCGACCTCGATGTTGAATTAGAAAGTCTTTTTAGGGCAGAAAATTAAAAAGATGGTTTGTTCAACCATTAAATTTCTACATGATTTGAGTTCAAACCGGCGTGAGCCAGGTTGGTTTCTATCTTCAGGTTTAGTTAAGCTTTTTAGTACGAAAGGATTGATAGCTTAAAATAATTTTATATGAAAATTACTATTTTGGCAGATTAGTGCAATTGATTTAGGTTCTTTAAAAAAAGTTTATAACTTTAAATAGTAATATCTGAGTACTTATTTTATTTAAGTGGGCTAGTTTCTTATTTGGTTATAGTTGTAGGGGGGCTTATTAGAGTGGCTTTTATTGTTTTATTGGAACGTAGGGTTTTAGGTTATATTCAGTTGCGTAAAGGTCCCAACAAAGTGGGGTTTGTTGGGGTGTTACAGTCGTTCAGTGATGCAATTAAGCTTTTTACGAAGGAACAAACAATTCCAAGTTATTCTAATGTGTTACCTTTTTACATAGCTCCTGTGGTAGGGTTTTTTGTTGTGTTAGTTGTGTGGTCTTTATTACCCACGCTTACAATGTATATTAATATGAGTCTTGGGGGGCTTATATTTTTTTGTTGCACAAGAGTTGGGGTTTATAGTTTAATAATAAGAGGATGGTCTTCTAATTCTAATTATTCTATATTAGGGGCAATTCGAGGGGTCGCTCAAACTATTTCTTACGAAGTTTCAATGTTTGTCTTTTTCTTATGTGTAGTATTTTTTGTTATAGGTTATAATCTATGGTTGTTTGGGGTTTACCAGGACTATAGATGGTCTATCTTTTTAAGACTACCAGTGTTCTTTTGTTGATTGGGATCAAGATTGGCTGAAACAAATCGGACTCCGTTTGATTTTGCGGAGGGGGAGTCTGAGTTAGTTTCTGGGTTTAACGTAGAGTATGGAAGTGGGGGATTTGCTTTATTATTTTTGGCTGAGTATTTAAGAATTATTTTTATAAGTTATCTAATGAGCTTTATATTTTTTGGTGGGTTATCAAGATTATTTTATTTAAATTTTGTAGGGTTAATATTTAGATTTATTTTTATTTGAATTCGGGGGACCATACCCCGGTATCGGTATGATAAACTTATAGGGTTAGCTTGAAAAAGTTATTTACCTTTATCTCTAATGTTGGTTCTTTGGTTTTATGTTATCATAAGACTTTAAGAGTATTTTATTTGTTTATGTATGGGTCAGTAGGGGTAAATTAGTTTGGTTTGGGGCCAAATGAGTTACTTCGGTATCCAAAAATTTATTGTGGGATGAAATTTATTTTTGGTTTTTGCTAGGGGGGGAAATACTGAAATTTTGGAAGTAAATTATTAATAGAGTTAAACTATTTTAAGGTATTTTCAAGATACCCACCTAAACGTTCGGCCAAATAATTAACTTGRATTAAGCTTTCATGGTGAGATTAATTCATGATTTTAATAATAGAGGGTTTATTAAATAATATAAGAAGTAAGTAACAGTGAGAATTTGACCAATTAAAATGTAAGGTTCTTCTACTGGGCGGGCTCCAATTCAAGTTAGAAGGGCCACATTAGAGACAAATGCTCAAAAAATGAGTTGATTTAATGGGGAGRTAAAATTACTTTTCACAGAAAACTTTTGGGTTAAAGGTAAAATAAATAGAATTGCAATAGATAAAACTAGACAAATAACCCCCCCTAGCTTGCTGGGGATGGACCGTAAAATGGCGTAAGCAAATAAAAAGTATCATTCTGGTTGAATGTGTACTGGTGTCACAAGAGGGTTAGCTGGGATAAAGTTTTCTACATCCCCTAAGGCGTAAGGTCAGCCTAGGCACAGAATTATTAGAATTGTGACTAGTATTAGTATTCCTATAATGTCTTTGAATGAGTAATAAGGATGAAAATAGATCTTGTAGAAGTTAGAATTTACCCCCAAAGGATTATTAGATCCAGTTTGGTGAAGAAAAAGAAGGTGAATTAATGTTATTCCTAAAATGATAAAAGGGAGTAAGAAATGGATGGCGAAGAATCGGGTTAAAGTGGCGTTGTCTACTGCAAACCCCCCTCAGATTCATTGGACTAGGAAGTTTCCTAGATAAGGAATGGCTGACAGGAGATTAGTGATTACTGTGGCTCCTCAAAAAGATATTTGTCCTCAAGGTAGAACGTAGCCTATAAAAGCAGCCCCTATCACAAGAAATAGCATTAAAATCCCAATGTTTCAAGTTTCTTGGTAGAAATAGGAAGAATAGTATATACCTCGTCCTACATGAGTATACAGACAAATGAAAAATATAGAAGCTCCGTTAGCGTGGACTAGCCGGAGGATTCATCCATTATTAACATCTCGGGAGATGTGGATAATTCTATTGAATGCTAAGGAGATATCTCTGGTGTAGTGTATGGCTAAAAAAAGCCCTGTGAGAATTTGAGTGATTAGGCATAGCCCTAAAAGCGACCCAAAATTTCATCATACAGAAATATTTACCGGGGCAGGGAGATCTACTAGAGCATTGTTTATAATTTTGATTAAGGGGTTAGTTTTACGAATGGCCATCCATAGGTTAGTTAGTTGTTATAAAATTTAACGGGTAGTCGTGCGTAGAGTTCCTTGGTCTTTTTTCACTAGTCTAACAACAATTAATAAGCATACTAAAAGGTAAATAATTAATGTTAATATAGGGTTTATATTCTCTAAGTAAAATATTTTGTAGAATGTTTGAGTTTTGTTTAAGTTGACTACTTTATCAATAAAGTTGTCTGAAAGTAAGCTGTGTGAAATAACTATAAAAGCTAGACTACTTAATATAATTTCAATAAAAGATAAATTAACAGGGCTTGTTAGTACTTCTCTTGATGCAAGTCTAGTAATATAGACAAATAAGATTATTAGTCCCCCCGAAAAAACTAAAAATAATACAAAAGATAGCCATGAATTGGGTGCATTTAATCTGATATATAATGCAGTTAAGATGGATTGACTCAGAACAATACCTATTATTACAATAGGTGTGCGTGAACTCATTATTAAAATTATGAAAATAATCATCCCAATAAAATTTATTAGTATTTCATAAGGTAGTTTAATTAAAATATTAATTTTGGGGATTAAAGAAAGATTGTAAAAATTTCCTTTTGAAGCTATAACAAATATATTGAACTTCGGGTTACAAAACCGATATTTTAGTTAAACTATCTACAGCTATCCAAATTGAGATTTTAATAATTATAGGTGCTTTTGTTAGAATAGCTGTGTATTCTTCTTTTGATAAGCATTTACTTAGAACTTTATTGGCGTTAGAGTCTATGGTTTTAGTGGTTTTTATATGTGTTGTATTGGTTTTATCGTTGGGTCAGGGGTATATTTCTTTGTTTTATCTGGTTGTTTCAGTTTGTGAAGGGGCGTTAGGTTTAACGCTACTCGTAGAAATGTCTCGGGTTCACGGTAACGATTACTTAAATTCTTTTTCTTTAGTCTATTAGAGCAAGGGTCAATATGATAGCACTTTTATTTTATTTTGTTTTCCTAATTCTAGGGTTAATATTTTTTAGTCTAGATAATGAGTTTAAGGTAAAAGGGCTAAGGGGTTACTCCTATGGCTTTAGAAAAAGAGATACTTTGATCTTTAATATAGGGCTTACACTCATTTTGGTTAGTTTAATTTACCCAGAAGATTTACAGGGGGATTATATTAGAGGGCTGGTTTATTTGGACTCTATCTCTTTTTTAATGATTTATCTATCTTTATACTTACTTGTGCTAATAATTACTTCTAGATCTAGTACTTACTTATCAGGTGTATACCCAATTACTTATAATTTAGTAATTTTAAGTCTGGGACTAGTTCTTGTGCTGGCGTTTATCTTATATAATTATTTGGCTTTTTACCTTTTTTTCGAAATTTCTATTATCCCTACATTAGGGCTGTTAATAGGGTGAGGTTACCAACCCGAACGTCTTCAAGCTGGGGTTTATTTTTTAATGTATACAATATTTGCGTCTCTTCCTCTAATAGGGGCTTTATCTTACATGTACAGGGCGAGAGGGTCTTTAAGAATGGGCTGGGGGTTGTTTGACCCCTTCATATTTACATTTATAGAGACTAATTTGGTATCTTCAGCCTTTGTGTTAGTGCTCCTTTTAGCTTTTTTAGTGAAAATACCCATGTATTTAACACACCTATGGCTACCTAAAGCTCACGTAGAAGCACCAGTAGCTGGGTCAATAGTTTTAGCGGGGGTTTTACTAAAATTAGGGGGTTACGGAATTTATCGAATTATACCAAAAGTTTATTTTTTGGCCGGGGGTGTCTATAGTTTTTTATTTAGATTAAGATTATTCGGGATATTAGTTATTAGTGCTCAGTGTTGTCGTATAAATGATTTAAAGGCTTTAGTGGCGTATTCATCAGTGGCTCACATAGGGATAGTGGTAAGAGGACTTATGAGATCTATTGTTTGAGGCTTTAACGGAGCAATTTTTATAATGTTAGGTCACGGACTTAGTTCATCAGGGTTTTTTTGCTTTGTTAATTTAGTTTATGAACAATTTTCATCTCGAAGTATTTTTTTCATTCGGGGGGTTATTACTTTAGCGCCCATTTTAACTTTAGCTTGTTTTATGTTGTGTGCGGCTAATATTGCTGCACCACCCTCTATTAATCTTGTTTCTGAGATTTTTTTAATAATTGCTATAGTTTATTATGATTGGTCTGTTATAGTTGTATTTTTTTTAGTGTCTTTCCTGGGGGCTGTCTTTACAATATACTTTTTTTCTAATTCTCAGCACGGGAAGATTTTTAGTTTAGATTGCGGGTTTACTTCTAAGGAGTATATTGGATATCATGCCCTGCTTTTGCATTTAGTTCCTGTTAATTTAGCTTTTTTATTATTGGGTTATTTTATGTATTAATTTTTTAAATTAAAGTATACTTGTATTTAAGTAGTTAATTTATAATAAAAGCTTGTGGAGTTTTAGTAAGGCTGAGCCTCTTAGATAATTCATTTAGTTCATGTTTTTATAAATAATAAGTTTTACATATATAGAGGGTTATTATTTATAGTGGTAATAATCAATCTTCCTCTGAGTGTTTATCTTTATATAACTAGATCTTCTATTTTTATTGAGTGAGAGGTGTTCAATATAATAACTTGCAGGGTAGAAGTTATTTTCTTGTTTGATTGAATGTCTTGTGGGTTTGCCTCAACTGTTTGCTTTATTTCTTCTATAATTATAGTTTACTCAAGTTATTATATGGCAGATGAGGTTTATGTGAGTCGTTTTGTTGCTCTAGTCTACCTGTTTGTTTTGTCAATACTTTTATTGATCTATAGCCCAAATATTTTAAGCGTATTATTAGGGTGGGATGGTTTAGGGCTTGTTTCTTATTGTTTGGTTATTTTTTATCAAACTAGCAAATCCGCGGCTGCAGGAATAATTACAGTTTTAACCAATCGATTGGGAGATATTGCTATTTTGCTAAGAATTACTTGAGCTGTGAATTTGGGTGGTTGAAATTTTATGTTTCTACAGCTTTCATTAGAGGGAGGGTCTTGAATGATGGCTTTATTGACAGCTTTACTAGTATTTGCTGCCATCACTAAAAGAGCTCAGATTCCCTTTTCTGCTTGGCTACCTGCTGCCATGGCGGCTCCTACCCCTGTGTCAGCACTAGTGCATTCTTCTACTTTAGTGACGGCTGGGGTGTATTTATTAGTTCGATTCCATTATACACTTGGGTTCAATCTTTATTTATTAATTTTGGCGGTATTTACTATTTTTATATCAGGAGTTGCAGCAGTGTTTGAAACTGACTTAAAAAAGGTTATTGCCCTATCTACCCTTAGTCAGCTGGGGGTGATGATAGTAACTTTATCCTCTGGGATAGTAGACTTGGCTTTTTTTCACTTGGTTAGTCACGCAATGTTTAAGTCTTTATTGTTTTTATGTGCGGGAGGGTTTATTCATTCTAATATCTCCATCCAAGATATTCGCCTCATAGGGGGAGGATTGGGGTTATACATGCCTTTAACGAGAGTTATATTTTTAGGAAGAAGTCTTTCCTTGTGCGGGTTTCCTTTTTTAGCTGGATTTTATTCAAAAGATTTGATTATTGAGTGTTTTTACGGGATGGAGTCTAATTTTTTAATTTTTTTTGTTTTAATTTTAGCTACTCTTCTGACTTTTATATATAGATTCCGTTTATTATTCTATATGTACGCCACGCCATATGGCGTGGGGCTTAATGCTCACCCGGAAGGAGGGATTAATATAGTAGGCCCGATGATTTTCTTATTCTTTATTTCCTTAGTAGTGGGGTCTTATATTGTTAGTAATTACCATCCTCCTGTATTTTTAATGCTGCCTTTAGTTAGAAAATTATTTCTTATAGTTGTAGGAGGGGGGTTATGCCTGGGGATTTCTATCTATTTAGTTAACTCAGCCCCGGAGTATACAACAAAGGGGGTAGATGGGGTGATTAGTTACTTTATTACTAGTATGTGATTCCTGGCTGGGTTAGCCACGTCTTACTTTACTCCTTCTTTATACGTGGGTAAGAAGTTTCTTAAGTTTTTAGACCAGGGTTGAGCAGAAGAGTTAGGAGCTCAAGGCCTCCACAAAGTAGGGGCTAAGGGGTCTTTTTACCTAGATATATGGGGTCTAGTGGGGGTAAAGGGCTACCTTTTTTTATTTTATGGGGTAGTTTTAGTGGGCTTATTATATAGTTTAATAGGGTAAATCTTAATCAAGACAATCGTAAGAGTATTTACTTACTGTTTACTATTATAATTTTTTGTAGCTTAAGAATTAAAGCTGAATATTGAAGATATTTGAGTGGGCCTTTAGCCCCAAAGAAATGTTTTAATGAGTAAAAGAAAGTTTTCTTTATTTTATTAACGAAAATAATATGTTTTTGTTAAACTAAACCCACTAAGATAAGGTAACAGAGTTGAACTGCTAAATAAGTAAGTTAGCGGCTTATTATTAACCCCTCCTTTTCTTTGAGGGGAAGTGTGGTCTTCAATCTACCCTTAACAGGGGCATTCTAACTGATTAGATTCCGTCAAAATGAGGCTTATTATATAAGCTAAGGCCAAGCCGAAATTGACTACGGGGGTCGTTTCACATTAATTTATTCCTATAAATACTTTCGTAAATGGTTTGGTTTCTACTTTTAACAAAAATTTTAAAAATAATAAAAATTTTTGTTAAAAGCTAGGCATAAACACAAAATAAAATAATTATAATAAGACAGATCTATAAAGATACCTCCTGAATGCAACCCAGGTGCTATTGTTAACTACTGCCCTAAATGCTTCAATTTAAAGCTCCTTGGGTTCACTCGTGGAGCACTCCCGCTAGGAGGATAAAAGTAAAAAAAGTGAACGTAAAGTTAATGAATTCTTGTTCTTGAAGAGAGTGGACTAGCGGGAATGGTATAATTAAGGCTAGTTCGATGTCGAAAATAAGAAAAATAATAGCGATCAAGTAGAAACGTATGGAGAAGGGAAGGCGAGCTTGGTTTTTTGGGTCAAATCCACATTCAAATGCGGATAGTTTTTCTTTAGAGATGTAGCTTTTTTTGAATATGATTGTGTTAACTAGAATTAAAGCTAGAGGGAGGCCGAGCCCGACTATAATCAGAAGTATAATTATGTATTCTCGAGGGTCGAGGCTCTTAAGGTGGAAACTTAAAATACTATTTATATTAAATACATATAGGGAATAACTGGGGTTTAATTTCCTCATCAGTATACAGTTAAGTACAGGAATAATCACACGACATCGACAAAGTGTCAGTATCATGCAGCCGCTTCGAATCCGAAATGGTGGGTTCTTGAGAAAAAGCTCATTAGTATGCGGATGAGACACACTAGGAGGAAGGAGGACCCAATAATTACATGAAGCCCATGAAAGCCTGTGGCGATAAAAAAGGTAGAACCATAACAGGAATCAGCAAAGGTGAAGTTAGCTTCCCAGTATTCTAATATTTGAAGACCAGAAAAGTAAATCCCTAGGAAAATAGTTAAGGCTAGGGCTTTAGATGCTTGAGATAAATTATTTTCTAGGATCGCATGATGAGATCAAGTAACGGTTACACCTGAGGCAAGCAGAATAATAGTATTAAGTAATGGGACTTGAGTTGGTTCAAAAGCTTGGACCCCTATGGGGGGTCATCTAAGGCCAATTTCTATAGATGGTCTTAATCTTGAGTGAAAAAATGCTCAAAAGAATGAAAAAAAGAATAAAACTTCTGATGTGATAAATAAAATCATTCCTCATCGCATTCCTATTATCACTTTAATAGTGTGGAGGCCTTGGTAAGTTCTTTCTCGCGACACATCTCGTCATCATTGGTAGTTAGTAAACATTATGGTAGTTACACCTAAAAGTATCAACTGAGGGTTTGAGCTATTAAATCATAGTACTATCCCGGAGGTTAAAGCTATGGCTCTTAAGGACGCAAATAGGGGTCAAGGGCTTTGGTCTACTATATGGAAAGAATGGTTACTTTTAATTATCATTTGAGGAAGTTAAAAATAGAAGGAAGAGGGGGTAGTTAAGTTATTACACTTCTCTGGAATATAGCGTGGTGAGAATAGAGAACACATATGCTTGAATAATAGCTACCGCCCCTTCTAAAGTAATGAGAAGTACTTGAACGATAAGAAGAATAATTAATACAGCGGTTGAACTAGAGGCTGTTTGGTTTCCTAGTAAAGTCATTAGAAGGTGGCCTGCAATTATGTTAGCTGTAAGACGCACAGCTAAAGTTCCTGGGCGGATTAGGTTTCTAGTTGTTTCAATTAGTACTATGAAGGGTATTAGGGGTCCTGGTGTACTTTGAGGTACTAGGTGGGCTAGCATATGGTTTATTTGTGTAATTCAACCATATAGTATAAAAGACATTCACATAGGGGCAGCTACTCTTAAATTTATAACTAAGTGACTGGAGCTAGTAAAAATGTAAGGAAATAACCCTAGAAAGTTATTAAATAAAAAGATAAAAAATAATGCGCTAAATATGATAGTGTGCTTACTATTACTGATTAGTGATTTAAATTCGTTAAATAAAATGCTAACTGGTTGAAAAAAGGCTACAGCCGTACGCCCTTTTATAAGTCAAAAAGAGCTGGGCATAAGGAAAAATAGACAGAAAGTACTTAATCAGTTACTCAATATAAAGTAAGTAGAGTTTGGGTCAAATCTTGAAAATAAGTTTGTTATCATTTTCAATTGGAGGGGGAAGAATTTAATTTGTTTGGATTAGATGAGTGGGGTGGTTGGAAGGAAGTTAAAAATTTTAGTGATGGTAAGAAGTATAGTTTTACTACAATTAAAAAAACTGTCACATTAAATAGCAGGAATAGGGTAATTCAGTTGATAGGTGATATTTGTGGGATTGAAAAATAAAATTAAAATTTTATTTTAGGGTTGACACACCTATATTTTCGTTAAATTAATTTCTCTAATATTGTTTCATTAAAGATATTTGTTTATAACATGGATGGTTTAAGAGACCATTACTTTCATTTCAGCCATTTAATGAATTTAGTGCTGTAATGTTAGTTTATTGATTTAATTCAAGAAATAAATTTTTGGGGTGAAATTCTTTCTAGTATAATTGGTATAAATCTGTGGTTTGCGCCGCAAATTTCTGAGCATTGGCCGTAGAACACCCCTGTTCGGTTTAAATTTAAGTTAACTTGGTTTAAGCGCCCAGGTACGGCATCTGCCTTGACCCCTGCGCTAGGGATAGTTCAAGAGTGGAGTACATCTGAAGAGGTAATTAAATTTCGGATTTGGGCATTAAAAGGTAGCACTAGAGCATTATCAGTTTCAATCAGACGGTAGAAGTTTATATTTTCTGATTTTTTTACTATATAAGAATCAAATTCTAAATTATTAAAATCTGAGTATTCATAACTTCAATATCATTGATGGGCGATAGTTTTTAATGTGATTATAGGGTTATAGGTTTCGTCTATTATGTACAGAATTTTAATAGAAGGAAGCCCAATAGCCATTAGAGCTAATGTAGGGGAAATAGTTCAGAATAATTCCAGGGGTTCTGATTCAATAATTGTTTTTTCAAATCCCTTATTAGTGACTCTTGTGTAAATATTATAGCCTACAATTGTAGTGATAAGAATAATAATGGTTATAGTATGATTATGAAAAAAAATTAATTCTTCTATGATAGGGGATGCAGCGTTTTGGAAATTTAGAGCGGATCATGTTGCTATTTCTAAAAGAAACATTAATTTCTTGTATGAGGTTTAAACCCATTGCACTAATCTGCCACATTAGAGTTGGCTTTGATTAGTTAGTTAATTGTGAAGCAATAAGTTGTTTTCCGAGTATGTATGGTCTGATGGGGGGTTGTTTAGAAGTCATTCTGTATTTGAAGCTTCATTAAGATTAGATATAACTGGTCGATTAGATGCAAGGGCTTCTCAAACGATTCATGTAAAATATAACACTGCAACTAAGGAGATGTTTCTCCCAATGGAAGAGATGGAGTTTCACACATTGAAGCAATCAGGGTAATCAGAGTAGCGCCGAGGCATACCGTTTAGCCCTAAAAAATGTTGCGGGAAAAAAGTTAAATTAACACCAACAAATATCATAAAGAATTGCGTTTTTAATCAAGTGGGGTTTATTGTAGTCCCAGTAAAAAGGGGGAATCAATGGATAATCCCTGCTATAATAGCGAACACGGCCCCTATAGACAAGACATAGTGGAAGTGTGCTACGACATAATAAGTGTCATGAAGCACAATGTCAATTGAAGAGTTAGCTAACACAATGCCTGTAAGTCCCCCGATAGTAAATAGGAACACAAATCCGATTGCTCAGATGAGGGAAGGGGTGAAGTTGAGATTGGACCCTTGAAGAGTTGCAACTCATCTGAAAATTTTTACTCCGGTTGGGATAGCAATAATTATTGTAGCAGCAGTAAAGTAGGCTCGGGTGTCGACATCTATACCTACAGTGAATATATGATGTGCTCACACAATAAATCCTAGCACCCCAATGGCGGTTATAGCATAAATTATTCCTAGTTGGCCAAAAGTTTGTTTTTTCCCTCTCTCGAAAGTAATAATATGAGAAATTATACCAAACCCAGGAAGAATTAGAATATAAACTTCTGGGTGACCAAAAAATCAAAATAGGTGTTGGTAGAGAATAGGGTCTCCACCCCCCGCTGGGTCGAAGAAGCATGTATTAAAGTTTCGATCTGTTAGAAGTATGGTGATGGCTCCCGCTAAGACAGGGAGTGATAGTAGAAGAAGAATGGCAGTTAAAAACACAGACCAAACGAATAGGGGGGTTTGGTCTCAGGTTATAAGAGGGCTACGTATATTGATAATTGTAGTAATAAAGTTTACTGCGCCTAGAATTGAAGAAGCACCAGCCAGGTGAAGGCTAAAAATAGATAGGTCTACTCTACTCCCGGAGTGGGCAATGTTAGATGATAGAGGGGGGTAAACAGTTCAACCTGTTCCGGCCCCTCTCTCGACAATTCCACCTATGGTTAAAAGAGTGAGAGAGGGGGGCAGGAGTCAAAATCTTATATTGTTTATCCGGGGGAATGCTATATCAGGAGCTCCAATTATTAGAGGGACTAGTCAATTACCAAACCCACCAATTATAATTGGTATAACTATAAAAAAAATTATAATGAAGGCGTGAGCTGTTACTATTACGTTATAAATTTGGTCGTTCCCAATTATTGATCCTGGTTGGCCTAGTTCAAATCGGATAATCATTCTAAAGGCAGTCCCCATAAAGGCGGACCATGTTCCTAGTAGAAAATATAAAGATCCAATATCTTTACGATTTGTAGAAAATACCCATCGTAAATAAGGTGTCTGAATAGGTATTAAACTGTAAATTTAATTATGAAAATTGTTTTATTTTCTCTTATTATGGGGTTTGAGCATTGGAGAGGGCTTTCCCAAGCCTTACTGGATTGAACCAATAAAATAAACTTTGAAGGTTTATAGTTTATTAACTTAAAGTCTTAGGAGGGGTTAAGCTTTAAGTTAATAACTTATAGTTCGAGAGTTTATTATATTTGTAAGGCAAGGTAAGGTTAGAGGTAGTTTATCAAAACATTAAATTGCAAGTTTAAAGATATAATTATTTTGTCCACTAGATTTTAGATAGATATAGTCTAAGGCCACCTAAGCAAATCTTAAAATCATTGGGGCGAGTGGGATAGAGACAAGAGAAATAATTATCGAGGTAAGGTAAATTAAATTTATTTTATTGATCATAGGATTCCCTAGGGGGAGGGGGTTAGACCCTAAAGTTAGGAAAGATGTGTATCTTAAGCGTATATAGAAGTATAAAGCAGCAAAGGATGCTATCAATAGGATTATAACAAAGAAAAATGGTACGAGGCCTCTTTTAATAAATAGAATAACAGCCGTTAATTTTAAAAAGAAGCCAAGAAATGGGGGTACTCCCGCTAAAGAAAGAAAGTTTATTAGGTAAAGATTTTTTATAGGCCCCATATTGTTGAGAAACACTAAATTATTAACACTAACAACTCTATGAGTGATTATTGGGGTAATCACAGATACAGCGATAATACTATAAATTACATAGTAGAATCATCAAAACATGTGGTTGGAAAAAATTAAACCAAGAATTCATCCTATGTGGAGGATAGAAGAGTACGCTATAATTATTTTCATAGAAATTTGGTTGATACCACCAAAAGCACCGACAATAGCTCTTATAGCTATCAGGATTAATATAAATTTGCTTGAGGAGTAGGAAATTACTAAAAAAGGTGAAAGCTTTTGTCATGTTATTAAAATTAAGGCATTGGTTCAGTCCAAGTATTCTATGATCTGGGGGAATCAAAAATGAAATGGAGCAGCTCCTATCTTAATTCCTATAAGCATGGTAAGAATCATTCCTCTAGGTAAATTGTTTATATTACAGATTGCCATAGGGGCTATTATAATGTAGAAAATTAAAAAAGTGGAAGCAAAAGCTTGCACTAAAAAGTATTTGATTCCGGTTTCTATGCTTTTGGTAGACAATCTTGATAGAAGTAGGGGGATGAATCCCATTAAATTAACTTCTATCCCCAATCAGACACCCAATCAAGAAGAGGACGAGATAGTGATAAAAGACCCAAGGATTAATGTAAGTAAAGCTGTTACTTTATTTAGTGGAAAAAAAATTAAAAAGAGGATATTTTTCCATCTTTGAGGTATGAACCCAATAGCCTTTTTTTAGCTTATCTTTTTAAAGTTTATAAAGTGGTGTAAGGCACGTTAGATTTTGAAGCTAGAGGTGGTAGGACAGAACTATTTTTTATAATGATAATAGCAATTATATTGCATGTTTTACTC